TATATGGGATTTCCAAAAATATTAATTGAAAGCCGACCCCGAGGAATCGAAGAATTACAGATGAATTTACAAAAAGAATTTAATTTTGTAAATAGAAAACTTAACATTGCTATCACACGAATTGAAAAGCCTTATGGAAACCCTAATATTCTTGCAGAATTTATAGCCGGCCAATTAAAAAATCGAGTTTCTTTTCGCAAAGCAATGAAAAAGGCTATAGAATTAACTGAACAAGCAGATACAAAAGGAATTCAAGTGCAAATTGCAGGACGTATTGACGGAAAAGAAATTGCGCGTGTTGAATGGATCAGAGAGGGTAGGGTTCCACTACAAACCATTCGAGCTAAAATTGATTATTGTTCCTATACAGTTCGAACGATCTATGGGGTATTAGGCATCAAAATTTGGATATTTATAGACGGGGAATAATAAACCTTTATTTGCCTTTCCATTCTATCCAGCGATGGAACAAAAAATGATAAATTCGTTTCTTCTTTTTCTTTTCTGTTCAATAAAAAAAATGAAAAATTATAATTCTATAGGGTTGAATAAAAATTCAATTAATCTTTTGATAAAATTGCTATGCTTAGTGTGTGACTCGTTGGTTTTTTGAGGGTTAGTATAAAAAACCAGCCCCATAGTCTAAACAAATAACTATAGAAGTAATAACCAACTCATCACTTCGTATTATCTGGATCCAAAGAACCAGTCAAGATATGATATATTGTTCATATTGTTGTAGCAACTGAAATCTTTTTTTATTAAAAAAATCTGCTTCTAAGTTGTCAATCGAAATAAAAAAAGGGTATGGATAAATGGAAGGATGAGAGAAAGAAAGAAAAAGAATATTGATGATATATAATTCCAATATGTAAGGTCTATGAGTCATCTCAGAAAAAAAGCTGTGTAATAAAGCATCAATACGGATTCATCATTAAATGGATCTACTCATCGAACAAAAAATAAAGAGCTTCGAGCCAATAAAGACTAAGAATATTGACTCAAGAACTAATAGCTCCATTGTAGAATTGAGACCTAACCATAAAGTAAGAAGCGATGGGAACGATGGAACCTGTGAATTCAAAAGATTCTAGTGAAAATGAATTCGAATGATTCATTGATCGGGATGGCGGAACCGACCAGAGACCAATTTATCTATTCGGAAAAGTTATGAACTAATGATAGAACTGAAATATAAATTGAAAGAGTAAATATTCGCCCGCGAAAACTTTATTTTATTGATTTTCTTGGATTGCTAAATTTGGGTCAATCCAATACGATAAAGAGTAAAACAAAAGAAAGATTCGTTTTAACATTATAAAAACCATATATATAAATATAAGAAAAAAATAGTTATTTTATATATTTAGTTATCTATACAAACAAGATATACAAATTAATAATAGATTTGATCTAGATTAAATGAAATCCATGATTCAGTATATTATTTATTAAATACATGTATATCTTAATTCAAATTATATTATATCTGAATTCAAAATCTTTAATTTGAATTCATTTTATTCGCGAGGAGCTGGATGAGAAGAAACTCTCACGTCCGGTTCTGTAGTAGAGATGGAATTCAAAACAAACCATCAACTATAACCCCAAAAGAACCAGATTCCGTAAACAACATAGAGGAAGAATGAAGGGAATATCTTATCGAGGTAATCATATTTGTTTTGGTAAATACGCTCTTCAGGCACTTGAACCCGCTTGGATCACATCTAGACAAATAGAAGCAGGTCGACGAGCAATGACACGAAATGCACGTCGTGGTGGAAAAATATGGGTCCGCATATTTCCAGATAAACCAGTTACAGTAAGACCCGCAGAAACACGTATGGGTTCAGGTAAAGGCTCTCCCGAATATTGGGTAGCTGTTGTTAAACCAGGTCGAATCCTTTATGAAATGGGTGGAGTAACAGAAAATATAGCTAGAAGGGCTATTTCAATAGCAGCGTCCAAAATGCCTATACGAGCTCAATTCATCATTTCGGGATAAAAAAGAAATAGGCCTTGGGTAAAAAAAAAATAGCGGGTGCAGGTTTCTTTTTTTGGACAAACAATATTTCTTTTTTTCTTCGACCTTTGTATTGTAAAAAACAGATAAAAAAAAATGATATGATTCAACCTCAAACCCATTTGAATGTAGCAGATAACAGCGGGGCTCGAGAATTGATGTGTATTCGAATCATAGGAGCTAGCAATCGTCGATATGCTCATATTGGTGACGTTATTGTTGCTGTGATCAAAGACGCAGTCCCAAACATGCCTCTAGAAAGATCAGAAGTGGTCAGAGCTGTAATTGTCCGTACTTGTAAAGAACTTAAACGTGACAACGGTATGATAATACGATATGATGACAATGCTGCAGTTGTGATTGATCAAGAAGGAAATCCAAAAGGAACTCGAGTTTTTGGTGCGATTGCCCGAGAATTGAGACAGTTCAATTTTACTAAAATAGTTTCATTAGCTCCCGAGGTATTATAAAATGAGA